TCAATTAAATTTTGCATATATTCGGAGTTTATGTATATGGATTATGTTAACCATTCAAAACTCATTAAAATTTAGAGGAATGCTTTTTCTATTTCTAGAGCGTCCATTATATGTTTTACATCTTCTCTTCGAAAATCTTGAATTTTCATAAGGTCTTCTTGACTATTATTCAAAAGGTCTAAAAATGTATTGATATTGGACTTTTTAAGGCAATTATATACCCTGGGGGGCAATTCTGATTGGTCAATAAAAATATATTTCAATGCGATTTCTTGTTTCGTTTTCTTTGGGTTAGCCAATCTACCGTGAAAATTAAAAAGTGGTAAATTAGCTTTGGGTTGATTGTTTTCTAAACGTAAGGTTTCTTCTTCTGCATTTAAAAAGGGAATAAATAAGTCAATCAAATTTCGGGAGGCCTCATGAAGTGCTTCTTTAGGGGTTAAACTTCCATTTGTCCATATTTCGAGAAAAAGTAGTTCTTGTTTTTTATTTCCATTCACATAAGCATGAATACTATGATTTGCATTTCGAACAGGCATGAATATAGCGTCTATTGGATAACTTAGATTTTGAAAATCATTTGGTGTTTTTATACGATATCCGCGATTTCTCTCGATTTTTAATTCAATACAAAAATTTATGGGTTCTGTTAAGTTAGCTATATGCTGTGTCTGATCAACGATTTCTACGGAAGGCGGTAAGATGATATCGCGAGCAGTTACATATCCAGGACCCTTGATACAAATAGACGCATCACAGGTTCCATACAGATTACTTCTCAATACAATTTCTTTCAAATTCATTAAAATTTCATGTACGGATTCTTGAATGCCTGCTATGGTAGAATATTCATGTGGTATTTTCTCGGATTTTGCGCATGTAATACACGTACCTTCTATTTCTCCAAGCAAAGCTCTTCGCATCGCAATGCCTATTGTATCTGCCTGTCCCCTCAGAAGTGGAGACAGAATAAAGCGTCCATAATAAAGACGCTTACTGTCCGCTCTTGATTCAACACACTTCCACTGTAGTGGGCGAGTAGATACTATTACTTTCTCTTGAACCATAGTAATATTATTTGATCGAATCATTGAATTATTTATTTCTCTTGAAATACTTTCAATGTTTATTTTTATACACGTCTTTTTTTAGGGGGCCTGCAGCCATTATGTGGCATAGGGGTTACATCTCGTATGAAACTTAATAGTATACCACTTCTACGAATAGCCCTTAATGCCGCATCTCTTCCGAGACCCGGGCCTTTTATCATGACTTCTGCTCGTTGCATACCTTGATCCACTACTGTGCGAATAGCATTTCCGGCTGCGGTTTGAGCGGCAAAGGGTGTTCCTCTTCGTGTACCCTTGAATCCACAAGTCCCGGCGGAGGACCAAGAAATTACCCGACCACGTACATCTGTAACAGTTACAATTGTATTGTTGAAGCTTGCTTGAACATGAATAACTCCCTTTGGTATTCTACGCGAATTTTTACGTGAACCCATATGTCTATTCTTACGGGAACGAATTCTTGGTATAGGTTTTGCCATATTTTATCATCTCATAAATTGCAGTCAGAGATAGGTATGGATATATCCATTTCATGCCAAAAGGGATCCTTTTTTTAGTTATTTGTACGTTGGGTACTTTACATTTATAGAGTACCCCCCCCCTTTTTTTTTTCTTTTTTTTTTTTTTCTAAAAATTATCCTTGTCTTTGTTTATGTCTGGGGTTGGAACAAATTACTATAATTCGTCCTCGCCTACGGATCAGTCGACATTTTTCACAAATTTTACGGACGGAGGCTCTTATTTTCATATTTGTCATTCCTTAACTTAATTTTTAATCTCTTTATTGGAAGAAAATAAATTTCTTGAAATTTTGAATTTCAAATTGTATTGTATCTCCACGATCAGAAATTAAACTGTAATGAACTCATTTTTGTTCTGGGGTCTCAACTAATGTGGGAGGCGTAATAAAGGAAACCCACTCCTTCTCTTGTCTTGTGTCACAAATATGAGAGCGACATATATAATTGGGATATCATAAGGATTACCATATATAGCACAAAATTTCTCCACCAATTCTTTCTAGTCGAGCCTCCCTATCTGTCATTATACCTCGAGACGTAGAAAGAATTACAACCCCCATCCCGGCTAAAATTTTCGGGATTCCTTGATAGTTAGAATAGATTCGGAGACCGGGTCGACTGATCCGTTTTAAATTAACAGAAATTCTATTTGGTCCCGTCCTACTTCTTGTATGTCGTAGAGTTAAAACTAAAAAACATTTGTTGCTTTGCTGATGTTTCCTCATGTTTTCAATAAAACCTTCTCGTAAAAGAATTTTAACAATGTTTTCACCGATGTTAGTATATGGTATTCGAACTGTTCTTTTTTTATTCATGTCAGCATTTCGTATATAGGTTAGTAGGTTAGCAATAGTGTCTTTACTCATAATAAACTGAGATTTTCGGTGTTCCCGAATTTTGCTATAATCAACATGCTCTTTTTTAATTATTTCTTAATTTTTAAACATTTATGAATTATTAAAGGCATATACGTGAGACACAAACAATCTACTAAATTAACTTAAATCGACTAATTAATCAATTTCAGTCAAATACTAGAAACAGTAAAACTGTATTATCTTCCTAATCTTATAATACTTCAGGGGCTAATGAAACTATTTTAGTTAAATTGAACTGTCTTAATTCCCGGGCAATTGCCCCAAAAATTCGAGTTCCTTTTGGATTTCCTTCTTGATCAATAACAACCGCAGCATTGTCATCATATCGGATTATCATACCATTTTTACGTTTGAGTTCTTTACAAGTACGTACAATTACGGCTCTGATCACTTCTGATCTTTCTAGCGGTGTATTTGGCAATGCTTCCTTGATTACAGCAACAACAACGTCGCCAATTTGAGCATAGCGTCGATTACTAGCTCCTATAATTCGAATACACATCAATTTTCTGGCTCCGCTGTTATCCGCTACATTCAAATGGGTTTGAGGTTGAATCATATCATTTTTATCTCGTGTTTCAATGCAAAGGCGATGTAAAAAAAAAAAAAAGAAATATTGTTTATTCAAAAAAACCTCCAATTGTTTTTTTTCATCCGAAAAATGAATTTTGTTTGGTTCTACACCCCTATCCTGAAATAATGAATTGAGTTCGTATAGGCATTTTTGATGCCGCTATTTCAATAGCTTTTCTGGCTATATTTTCTGGTACTCCACTCATTTCATAAAGTATTCTACCTGGTTTAATGACAGCTACCCAATATTCGGGAGATCCTTTTCCTGAACCCATACGTGTTTCTGTAGGTCTTACTGTAACTGGTTTATCTGGAAATATACGTACCCATATTTTTCCGCCGCGGCGTGCGTTTCGTGTCATTCCTCGCCGCCCCGCTTCGAGTTGTCTAGATGTGATCCAAGCAGGTTCAAGCGCTTGAAGGGCATATCGACCAAAGCAAATATGATTGCCTCGAAAAGATATTCCTTTCATTCTTCCTCTATGGTGTTTACGAAATCGGGTTCTTTTGGGGTTATAGTTGATGGTTATTTATTACTTCCATCTCTACTACAGAACTGGACATGATAGTTTCATCTCATCCAGCTCCTCGCGAACGAAACAATTATAAAAGAATATACATCTATTTACTGAATAATATATGTAAACCTTATATTTAATCATAAAAGCTTTTCATAATCTATTAGAAATTCCTATATTTGAAATAGAAATAAAAATGCATTCAATCTCGAATTCTATAAAATGAAAATGCGGTTTATTATAAGGTTTTAACAAATCCTTATTTTGTTTGGCCTTTTATTAGCATATTAGATGGCCCACAATTTAGAAATCGTAAAAATTTTCGCGGGCGAATATTTACTCTATTTAATATTCAGTTTCTAGGATTAGTTCATGACATTACTTTTATTTTAGCATTAATTCATGACATACCTTTTCAGAATCAAATTGGTTCTTAGTTTGTTCCGCCATCCTACCCAATGAATCATTAGGATTCGTTTTCAATAGAATCGTTTGAAATCACAGGTTCTGTCGTTCCCATCGTTTCGCGATTAATGGTTAGGTCTTAATTTTACAACGGAGCCCTTAATTTGTTCTTGAGTCAACCCTCTCAGTCTTTATTGACCCTGGACTCTTGAGTTTTTTATTCTTTATTTATTCTTACATACAACAATTTTTTTTAATTATAGTTTAATCAGTATTAATGCTTTATTACATTTTCCCTTTATGAAATGAATTATTGACCTTACATATTGAAATTCTATATCATTAATTTTTTTCTTTCTCTCACCCTTCCATTTAGCTACATATTTTACTGTTATTGTTTCACAACTCATAATCAGATAAGTTTTTTCTTTAAAAAAAAACATTTCAGTTGCTACAACGATATGAGCCATATATCATATCGTGACTGGTTCATTCTATTTATATCCAGATAATGCGAAAGGATGAGTTGGTTATTAGTTCATACTATGATTATGGGCCGGTATTTTTTTTTATGATAACCCTTCAACGAGTCACACACTAAGCATAGCAATTATATCGACTCAAATAATTAATGTAATTTTTATTCAACCTTCTAGAATTCGTGTTTTTGTATTTTTATTTAACATAATTGATCTAAAATTTTTTTTTTTTTTTGAAATAACTAAGAGCTTTTTACTCCTCTCCAAATATCCAAATTTTGATACCTAATGCCCCATAAATTGTTCGAACTGTATAGGAACAGTAATCTATTTTAGCTCGAATGGTTTGTAGAGGCACTCTACCTTCTCTGATCCATTCAACGCGGGCTATTTCTTTTCCGTCGATACGGCCGGAAATTTGTATTTGAATTCCTTTTGTACCTGCCTGTTCAGTTAATTCAATAGCTTTTTTCATTGCTTTGCGAAAAGAAACTCTATTTTTTAATTGTCCGCCTAAAAATTCGGCAAGAATAGTAGGGTGTCTATAAGGATTTGA